GTTAACCATTCCATACATTCGGGGGCGTAAAATGCGTTATACACATCGTCAGAGTCGTGGTCCCCAAGAAGGAAGTGAGCTTTAGGGAGGCGCCTGGAGGTGCGAATTCGGTATGGTTACACGGGCCCTTCATCAACCAAGTCAATCCGTGCCATCTTTCATAATGAGAGCTCAGACTTCATTTTTATGCTTTGGACAAGCCCTCCGGGGCGATCCTCTCCGGTGTAAGTAATAAAGAATGTGTGTGACAGGTCTGTGCCGGGTACTAGAAAGAGGATCACTTCAGTCAACTTCTTAGAGTACGGTTCATCCGACCAGATCTGGGAATGTATCTCATATCGATGACTAAAAAGAAGACTTCTTCAACCACCACATCGACCGGTGTAGCGAGCCTTTTAGTTGCTGATACCACGTTTCTGGATTCTACCGACCCCAGGCCCCCTCTGGGGAATCTATAGACAGAAGTAAATATCAGTCGAGCTGTTTTAGAATCATTGACATTAGAGGGGCAGTCACGCGTACCATACTTTAAAAGAAAGCCCATCCCCAGCCCAAAAGGTGCCTAAACTCGTGATAGAAACTCTCTTTCCCGTCCCATCGATCAATTGCTTTCCTGAGTACATATGCACTTGGCTTGGCCAATATTCATATTATTTATTCTTTCGGGCTTAGTCCGTTCGGTCACCTGCTAGAACTGTAACGCTTTTATCCATCTTTACCTAAAGGACGATAGGAAGATAGGATTGATGTAAGCATTAACGTCCGCATCGTCCGGGTCAAACTAAAGGTATGAGTTCCACCTTACTTACTTGGCTCTAGCGTACTACTCCTACTGGGATACTCGCAGAGGAAGGCAAAGATAGCTAATAGCAGCTCAGCTCATATTGGCCTTATGAAACTACCAGCACAGGAAGGGAAGGGATCGGAAGTAACTTTCTGTTCCGGGTGTGAGGGAACGTACTCCAAAAGGCTAGCTTCAGTAGAAGGGGCCGAAGGTTACGAAGTCAAGAGCCGTTGGGCCGGCTTTGCCAGATAGGACCGCGTTCGTCTTTCTTAGAGCAAGAGTCAAGCTCATCACTAGGTAACGAGCGAGTCGAAAGAGATGGTGATCGGAGGCGAAGAGCTAGCCAGGCTCTATCTGGGTCAGCAAGGGGCTGAGGCTTTAGTTTCAAATCCAACAAAGTCCTAAGCAGAATCAAGGGCTGGATAGAGGTTTCCAACCAGTATTTATTACCCGACTAAGTAATAAAAAAGGCTTGTTAGCAACTTTAGTAGTTTCGCTCTTTTCTTCCTAGCTGCTAAGGAGAAGAAGGCCGCACCTAACTAATAGATAGAAAAACCTGAGCGAAGTAGCTAAGGTATCCTATAGGGATGTTATTTCAGTTCCGAGGGGCTATCACATCTGGAATCCAATTCTGTAAAAATTCTAAGATCTTATATAATATAATATATATAAGTTCTGTAATGTAGACATCGCTTACTTCATTCCAAGTTTGATAGGCCTGGAATCACAACATGGTCCTAACTGGGTCTTCAAGCTCTTTCTTTCATGGGAAGTCGTTCACCCCTGATGTAGATAAACTTCCTTACTTCTCGTTTGACTTCGACTCTCTCTTGCCCGCGGTGCTGCAGTCATATTTTTCGAGTTAAGGAACGAGTAAAAAAAGCATGATTAAATTTATATAATCCGTTTTTGTTCAGCTGACATGGGACTCTTCTTTCTTTTCTCGCTGGTCGAACCTATTTCAATTCCTCTTCTTTCAGTCGATCGGTCAATAAGGTTTTCATTCAAGTTATTTCTTATGTAGTGGAACGCCTTACAATCTGGTGGGGTTTCGGTTCGTTAGCTGGTATTTGCGCTGCTTGTAGTTCCACTTTTTCTTCCGAGTAGGACATCACTCTTTTCTTTTCTTTAGTAGAGTAGACAAGTGCGTTTGCTTCCTCTTTCTTTGGTCGAGCCTCACTTCTCTTTAGCTATTAACACTCTTATGTAAATAGAGAAGAATGACAAATACATCAGAACCAAATTACCGCCTTCCTTCTCTTTGAAGTCCGGTCCAGTTGGCTCTTTTCCGGTCACCAATTCAAGCAGTATCACACCAAAACTGTAGACATCTCCCTTTTTAGTCGATCTCCCACTCTGGTGGTATGTAGCCAAATGTTCCAGCAACATCAGTTGTAATATGAGTCTCGCAGGCACTGATCAATCTTGCAAGTCCAAAGTCTGCAACCTTTGGCTCAAAGTCTTCGTTGAGTAAGATGTTGCTGGCTTTAATATCCCTGTGAATGATGTGGGGGATAAGTTCATGGTGAAGAAATGATAGGCCTCGCGCTGCACCCATTGCAATTTTGAAACGTCTGTCACAATCCAGGACTTCAAGAGCTCCCATCCGATTTCTCAGCCACAGGTCTATCTAGGCTCCCATTTACCATATACTCATAAACAAGCAGCTTCTCCTCACCGATAGAACAGTATCCCAGCAACGAAACGAGATTTTGGTGCTTCACCTTACCCATTTCAGCAATAAATTATCGGTGACCCTGGGTTTTATACTCGCTTAGCTTCTTAACTGCAACAGTTTTCCCATTGGACAAAGTGGCTTTGTACACAGTTCCGAAGCCTCCATCTCCAATAATGTTTGTCTTGCAGAAATTGTTGGTGGCTTCAAGGATATCCACTAAAGTGAGTTTCAGAAGAGGCTGCTCAAACATGGCCATGTTGATGCTCAGAGGCTCCTTCGGTTGGCTGTTTCTCAGGAAATAGAGATGATGATCCAAATATGTCAAGTATGACAGATTTCCGGGGAAATTCCCTAGTAAGGAAATTTTTGCTCAAGTTCACAGTTTCAATCCTCCACGCCATAGAATTTGAGAACAGCTCATCAACCTGACCAGAAAGCCTGTTCTGTTGAACATACAACCCTCCAAGATTCAGCATGCTTGAAAGAGATGAAGGAAGCTCACCATCAAGCTCATTAGAGCTCAAATCTAAGTGAGTTAGCCCTTTCAAGTTCCGCAGGTACAGCACCAGAAAACTTATTACCAGTCAAATTCCGCTTTACCAAACTGCCCAAACGACCCAAGTTTCCGGGGATGGTGCTTGTGAGCTGATTATTTCCCAGATATAAGCCTTGAAGCTTGGGTGAATCACCAAACTCTGGAGGAATGGAACCTGTAAGCATATTCCCAGACAAATCCAAGGTTGTAAGATTTGTTAAGCGAGAGAGTGATCTCGGAATTCCGCCAGAGAGCATGTTGTTGCTGATCAACAGATTCACCACAACCACACAGTTGCCCAAGTCTTCAGGTATAGAGCCATTGATAAGGTTTTTGCCCAAGTCCAGTGTGGTAAGTGCCTTGCACCGGCCAAGCTCGGTCGGAATCTTCCCCTCAAGAAAATTAGAATTCAAATTGAGAACCGAAAGAGTACTAAGATTACCTATCTCCTTAGGTATGGTGCCCTTCAACTGGTTGTTACTCAGAACAAGCCTTTGCAACGCAGCAGCATTAGCAATCTCCTTCGTGAGAGAACCCTTCAACTGATTATTAGCAGCCGAAAACCCCATCAAATAAACTGAGCTCCAAAGGCTAGTAGGTAATTCACCCGTAAAGTTGTTTGAATCAAGGTCAAGCGCCATTAGAGGAAGCTCCGAAAGGTACTCAGGAATTGAACCAGCAATCTTATTATTCACCAAATTCAACTGAGTAAGGTTCCTACACCTCAGAAACGTGTTCTCAATGGTTCCAGAAAGGAAATTGCTATCCAGATCAATCTCCAAAAGCGAAACCGCATTGCACAGCTCTTCTGGAATTGCACCAGTCAACAAGTTGTTGCTCAAGCTAAGATGCATAAGCATAGAACAATTCCCAATCTCATGAGGAATTTTCCCCGAAAACAAGTTGCTCGAAAGCAAAATGGCCTCGACCTGACTCCACTTTCCAAGCCAAGGAGGCAATGGCCCAGAAAAGTGGTTAACCCCAATGTAGAGGTCATTGAGATTTTTCAGGTTACCAATTTCAGGTGGGATTGAACCAGAAAATGAATTGTTTGATATGTCCAAGGAAGTTAAAGACTGAAGATTTACAAACAGAGTTAAAGGTAGAGAACCTGAGATAAGGTTTTTGCCCAAGTCCAAGTACTGAAGCCGGGTCAAGTTCCCAATTTCGACCGGGACATTTCCGGTGAGCCCATTCCCGGAGAGCTCAAGAGTCTGAAGCTGAACCAAGTTTCCGAGCTCCGGCGGAATTTTTCCGGTGAGCGAGTTGGCGCCGAGTTTGAGGGTTTGCAGCCGGGCCAACCCGCCGAGTTGGCCCGGAATTTTGCCGTGGAGGAGGTTGGAGGAGAGGTCGAGGACGGCGAGGTCTGGGAGAGAGAAGAGAGAGGGAGGCAGTGGGCCTCTGAGGGCTAAATTCGGGAGGGAGAGTGAGTTGACTCGGCCGAGTTGGCAAGAGACGCCGACCCAATTGCAGTGTGGGGTGGGTTGTCTCCATGAACTCAGAATTTCAGGGTTTTCGAGCCCAATTTTGAAGGAAATGAGGGCTTTTGTTTCTGGGTTTTCTTCGTTTTGGTGAACAATGGCTGCGCTTGTAATTAGAAACCACTCCAATGCTAAGAGCACAAAAAGAAGAGACTTTCTCGACGCCATGGAATTACAGAGAGAAAACAAGAAAGAGGGTCTGGTTTTCAGAGTAATATAGAGCTAATGAGAGAGAAGGAGAAGAAGCTTGAACGCCATTACTAAACAGAGAGTTGAGAGTGAGTGAGAGAGTGTGGCAAAGCCAATGCCATAACACCAGAACACGCAAAAGATTTTTAATAGGGTTTAAGAACGGCATGCAGCTCACGTGACTTGCACTCCCGTAACGGCAAATTTTTTGGTTGCATAGAAGCCCCCATTTTACCTCCTGGTCCTCAATTTCTTCATATTCCGAAATTTACCCCCTATTTGGTATTAGTATTCTAGTATCCTCTACATCTACTTCAGAAAATCCGGGTCTTGTCTTTTTACCTTAAAATACGGGATCCGCCTCTTGTGACTTGTACTTACCTATGTCTTTCTTTTTCTTATTCTTTGTTGGATTTAGTGCATTACAAATTATGTAGCTGATCTTGGTGGATTTAGACTTTATAAGCTTTAACACTATGTATGGATGTAGCTTGATAAGAATATGATTCGCATGACCTTTTGGTCATTTTGTAGTTGGATGATTAGTGTATGATGTTAAACTCTTATTTCTTATATTTAGAGTATTAAAGCATACATTCTAATTGGGAGGAGAGAAATTTTTTAGTAAAGTGGGTAGGTGAGCGGTATTCATGGGGCAAACTCACAAATATTTTAACTCTTGGGGTGCACATAGCGGGGCCCACAAGATTTGGGTTTCAATGCAAATAAAAGAAATTGTGGAGTAAGATGGGAAACGTGAGTTGTGTGAGTCCTCCTTGCTCATTAATGAGAAAGATGACATGGCATTGAGAGAGTTCCCGCGAGGGAAAGGTGAAAAGGAAAAGTTGAAGTTACCCGGAGAAAATGTGACCCTTGAAAATGAAAATGTAATTTTAATGGGGAAGACCATTTACTATCCAACCAAAAGTAAAAACTTTTTGAATTAAATACTGGAAAAAAGTCCAGAATCACTTTTACGTTGTGTAAGAACAGGGTGATGATGCATCATAGCAAAGAAGGCGTTTTTGCCAAGAATTCTGTAACTTTTTTGACATATGAAACAGTAACGAGCTAAACAAGCACGATGTTATGCTCCATCACAAACCATTAACTTGACCAAAATCTGGTTTTCTACTTACTAGCATATGACATGAGACTTGGGGGTTACAACAATCTTGAATTGTAAATTCCGGTTCTTATGTTACAACAATCTTGTAACTGATCGTAAATTCCATCGAATTCCAAATGACAAGTCACCGATCTAGAATAGAGAATGACCCCAAATACGAGAATCCGTTACCATAAGTAGTGATCGATATTTCCCATGCGACTTCCTTGCTTTCCCTTGAGACGGAAAATATAATATATAACAAGTGGAGTTCTTTCTTTCTTCATCTTCCTTCTTTAATCGATCGAGAAACCTAAGGCCCAATAGTGCTGAGTCTTATACATGCGAGTCTTAAGCGTCAAAAAGAAGAGTCACGCTCTTTAAAAGCCCTAAGAAATAGGCTTCAATCATCGGTTCAAACCCGATAACGCCTTTCTTTTTTTCGTTGGAAAAACCAATGCGCCCCGATAGATAGAAAAAGTTGGAGAGAGTTACTTTAACCGCCTGAAATTATCTCCTTTCTAAAGCTGCGCAAGGCGGCCCGCCAGAACGCTAAAAAAAGGAGGGAAGCAGAATTACAAGTCTAAGCGCATATGGCACGAAAAGGAAATCCTATTTCGGTAAGACGTGATCTGCCTGTATTTTGGTTTCTTATATATTTATATATACTGGGCTTCAACCTTATCATCACCATCAAATTACTGATGGATTGGGGCATTCCACATATTCTTGTAATCGGTTGGAAAGGGGTAAGTCTAACCCCCCCCTCAAAAAGAACCAAACAAGGTTCTTTTTGTTCCAATTTTTATCTTGAAAATTCACATCATTTTTTTTTTTAATATGCTAAACACTAAGGTAATGATATATATCTCCTTCCATAAGATTGAATGAATTGAAATGCAGATAGAATAAGATGACGAAGTAGATATAATAAAGGAATAGAATCCTGGTAGTTCTTATGTAAATACATGGGGAAGTATCTTACTCGAGATAAGATTATCGGTAGCCAAACTTCTCGAAGGTTGACCAGATAAGGCTATCAGATGGAAGAACGAGATAGGTCGGTCAAACACTAGATGAAGTCCAGAAGTCAAGGGGTTAGATCAAGATAGACTGCGTTAGAAGCCATTAGAAGTAGCCCTCTCTTGCTATTAGCTCCTGTAGCTAAGCCCAAGCGAATCTCTTTCCTGTAGGACTCAGCATTCCGTAGTGGCATAAGGACTAGCATCTTCTTGTTTGAGAGCTATAAGATAAGCGCTGTTTTAATGAATAAAGATACGTAGCGTAGTGAGCGCTTCCCATGTGTGGAGCGTGAAGGTCTCTCTTTCCTCTTTTATTACTGTGCTGTAATCTACCGCTGCTCGATTGCTTTAGCGAATCAAGCATCTTTTATGCAATTTAGATTTGACTCCACCAGAACAATCTCCATGAGTCTAACTCTCTTATAATAAATAGGGAAGTCAAGTCGTGTTTTCTCTTGGGTGCTTTTACCTCTAGGTGAGGTTATTCCCGTCCTTGCTTTTCTGTTAGTGGAATAAGGCCTTTACCTCTCTGTGTGGGAGAGTGTGAAATAGGGTCGCTAGTAGATATCTGATAATAGGAGCATCTCGGGATAGCCTCCATTGAGATTCTATTGCCAGTTCCGTGTAGAAAAAGATAGAGGTTAAGGCATCTCACATATCAAGTAATAAAAGAGGTTAGATCTAAGCAAGGAAAAGCGATCTAGGAACAAACTACCAAAGATGAAGAAGAGCCTGCTTGGCGTAAGTGAACATACTCCAAGGCTGCGTCACCAGCAGCGCGAAGGTCAAGCTAGATCTCTGCTGTTTTATCTGCTCTTTCCTTCGTATCCGCCTAGCTGAAGCTATCCGAGTAGCGTCTTATTTCGTTACACAACTATTTGTCTAAGAGACCGCTTTTCCGTACACTCTTAACTCTTAAAGGCATCTTGCTTGCCCGTCCCTCCATTCCAAAGGACTGGGATAAGGGCTTACCTCTGTAATATGAACTGCTAGTTGGTATTGAGTAGCTGGGCATTTAGTTATTTCCTATGCGCCTATTAGGAAGCTCTGGAGCGTGACCAGCAGCCTGAAGTACCCCCGCTCTCTCTGCCCTTTCATGCGCGGTTTCCTTCCTCTCTCTCTAGGGATCGCTATCCAGGGTCGCTGGGCTAGTTCCCAAACATACTCTTTAGTTAGAGAATCTCTTGTGCACCAAAATCTTTGTAAAAAACTAGCACTCTTCATCATACGATTCTTTCCTATGATTATATTATTCATTCCACGTGGAAAACCGTCTACTCTCATTGAGTTAACCCCGCTCACTACGAGATTGAGAGGTTACCCCACGAACTGAGCTCCTTCTCGCTTTTCTTGGCTTGCCGATCCTGTCATATAGGAAGTTCTTCCGTCTTGCCTGGTTGACCAGGCTACCCCTTCACTGATTCAATCTTTATAGCCTCAATCGAAACATCAATTCTATGACAAGTTTCCTCTATCCCGTTTGAAGCATCTAATGCCATCATAAAAGACTTCAATAAAAGGGCCTAAAGCAGCAAGAACCCTCCATTCATCCGCAGCAGATCGTGCTCAAGCTAAAGAGGCTCACTTTCTAGTAAATGAATGCGCGAGCACGGACGCAAAAGCAAAAGCTAATAACAGAGGCTTTCTCCTCCCCTTCGCCTTCCTCTGAGCTTGAATCAGACCCCAAAAAATGCTGCAACCTTCGGCCTAGATATTTTATAACCTTCAGAACTCGAACCAGACCGAACTCGACAAAGTGAGTTCTCTTCCCCGATCTGGTTGATTGCCTTGCTTGTCTAGTGTCACAGTTGTTGATTCGCAATCGGTTGAATCAAAAGAAGGCTCCTTTTTCTTTTTGTCTCACACCAGCAGTTGAGATCGAAAAATCATAAGTCACGATCTAACATCGAATGAACTACTTTGTTAGCGCCATCTCTCCTCAGAAAGCTCTAAACTGGTGACAAGATTTACTTTCTTTTCTTTGGGGTTGATGTTCAGTGGCTCCAATCCCGAATGGGTGTAGAATGGAACAAGCTCGCATGCTCTAGCTGTAGCTCGGTTGAGGCGGAGGTCCCTCCCCAAGAGTTGTAGACCGGGCACATACGGGGTGCCCGCCTACGAGCAACTTATCTTGCATTCTAGTGAGTTCCGTTCACTTCCCATTTGCCTGGATTTAGCGAGCAGTTGGTTGATCACAGCTTCCTATCCGTGAAGTCGATAGTTCTCGTTAGGCCCGTAAAGCTCATTTCGATGTTGCAGGGTAGGTCTCCGTCCCCGCCTCAAACTTGATGAGACAGATCGAGTAGGCAGATAGGTTGCTATGATCATTCCTTCGATCGTGTCTGACGTTCGGGTACGAGAAGCGAGGGGGGACTTATAGCTTAAGAATCTGGGTATCCGTCCAGGTCAAAGATGACTGCTACTCAACATCACTCCCAAACTTCGCATTGGGGAGATAAAGTTGCTTTGTCAATGTGAATTTCCCTTCATAAATAGCATTTTTCTGTTTCACCTTGATTATGAGACCTCAAAATGGACAGTTTTTCCTGCTTTTTCTTACTCCCAACTGACAACAGGAAGAGGGGAACCGTCAGAGTGAAGAGTTGTTTGCCCGGCTCACTGCTATGACTATGATAGGAATGAGGACGGGCCCCCCCTACCTCGCCCATTTACTAATTAATAGAAGGAAAGCGAGTATAGCACTAAAGAGAAAACTGTGAAGTTGATAGAAGCTCACGTCAGCTGCGTGTGAACTGCTGATAGCTGGATAAAGAAAGAGAGAAAAGACCCTGCTTACAAGCTAGAATAGGGAAGAGATGATGCGGCTACTAGGATAAGAGCGGGCCGACCTTAGAACAGGACTGCCTCTCGTCTTCAATCGAGGGGTTAAGAATTCCTGAGTGAAAGTCGTGGTTGGGTTTGAAAGTATATACATAGATATGGATGCGCCTTCTGTTGACTTCGACGTTGCGAAAAGGTGCCCCGGGATCTCTTAATAAAGGGTAGGCTACGAGGTTATCGTACGGACCTCCTCCCCAATACTAAGATAGTCCCGCCCCAGGTAGCAAAGTGTTTCAAAGAAGGGTTATCCTGACGTAGGTCTGCCTAGATCAACGTAAGTTAAATGGGCCCTGCTTGAATCAAATATGAAACTTCCTCGGACGAAAAGAGAGTTTTTTGAGGTCCTTATACTCATTAAGCCTGGCATTGAATAGACAGGGAATTCATCTTTCTAGTGCCTTTCTTATTTGATTTAACTGGGAACAAGAAATAGATAACAAGAAAGAGATAGGGTGAGGCGCTGAGGTTTCGTTACAAGCTTGATTTCGAGGGAGCGCTTAGATCATGGGTAAGCACTTAGCTTAGCTCACAAGTTTCGGGTACAGGTTGAGTAGGGACAAGCTCGACGATAGGGATCGGAGCAATGCAGCTAAGTATGAGGTTAGAAGGTACTCGAGGAAAGGGAATCCAACGCTTTCTACTATTGAATAGGCTGCGAGAAAGAGATAGGATCGGAGTCTTAGGAAGCGAGACCGGACCGGTACTTCTTTCTCTTGTTCACTTCAGGAGAGGAGGTTACAGCGGTTATTCCGCGGCCAAGGTGAGACAGCCCTGCTAACTCGTACTCTTCTTTTAAAGCCCTAGGATCGGATTCAATAGTAGCTGAGTCAATAGCTGGGGATTCCTTCTCCCTCAAAGCCTATTCTGATTTACTTTTGTCCTCGGGATTCTTTTTGGCATAAAGCCTACCAGATTCGATAACCCGATATTCTTCCTCCTCATGGACAAAATCGGATGCTTAAGACAATAAGGTTGCACCTCTGTCTACCCTCTTATTTTACTATGCATATGGATCTGGGGTAGTGCTAACTAATCCTTCTTGTTCTAACTCTTCTCTTTCTCTCTGCTTTGACTATGGGGATACCATGCCCATTACGGGTGTCAAAGAGCGGATGCTGTCCATCTTCGGAGTAAGGATTTGCTGCGTATAAATTGCTTGGAAGCACGGTTGTTGATGGTGCACAAATGGTGATAGAACATGATGAATTTCCGGTGCATAGAAGATTGGGTCACATGAGTGAAAAAGGTATGGAGATCTTGATGAAAAGGGAACTTATTCCCTTTGGTGACAAGGAATTTTGTGAGCATTGTGTATATGGGAAGCATCATAAGCGAAGCTTCAAAGCCACTAGTAAAGGCATACTTGACTACATTCACTCGGATTTATGGGGCCCGTCTCGCACTAAATCATGTGGAGGTGCATCATACTTCATATCTTTCATTGATGATTACTCAAGGGGTCAAATTCTTGAAGTCAAAGGATGAAGCTTTCATGGCATTCAAGCATTTCAAGACCGAGGTTCTGAACATAGATTCATTCCTAGGTTCCGAAAGGACGTAGGCTACTGAGAACGAACTGCACGTGAGTGATTTCGCCGTCATGTGATACAACATTTGGTTCAAAGCTTCGGTTTTTTAAGGAGTGAAGGAATGTAATCACTATGCCCTGGTGCCTGAAAAGTTGCATTATTTTTCTTTGTCTACTTATGCATGGTGGATTTATTCGGGTACTACCCTTCATGTGACCAATTCCACGCAGGGTTTTCTTACAAGCAGACCCCCGGGTTAACAAAGCATCATCACGGGAAAGGGATACGTTTACGCGTGGAGGCTGTGGGGACTGTCTCTCAATTTCACTCTTGAAGAAATGGCCCTCCCGCTAGCAAGTCAATTCCTTTACCTAGAGGTGGTTTACTTACTTGCTAACAGCCAAACAAGGCCATTCGATTCTTAGAATATGTCACTTGCCGATACTAGTTCCAGGGCAATAAGGTAAGCTCCTTGCTAGGATGCTAAAGAGATGCCCCTGAGAATCATATCTCTTAATTGAAGACCATTCGGGGTATATTTCCTTTCTACTATGGCATAGGGATGGCGCTTCCTTTAAACAGTAAATTGCCCATATGCAAAGAATTAATGATCAAGAAGTAACTTAGGGCAACTTGTCCTATTCCTCACATTATTTATCCTTGCTCGAGCCAATAGAAGTAATCGTCTTCAATGGGATGGCTTGATAGTGATGGACATCTTCTGAAATTCTCCCGAACAGCCTTCTGATTCATTTGTTAAGAGCGCATCTTGCAAAGACCCTATTCTTCCACAGCTTGGCTTGCATTCGATGCTTTTGATCCAATTCCTTCTCATCGAGATGACCATGTCACGAACTGGATTTGAACCAGCACCCCCGGCGAACTTCCTTTTTTATTCTGATGGTGACTTTGGTTACCCGCGCGGACAATGGGTACATCCGGGGTCGATCTATACCTATACGATCGACGCAAACAAAAAATTTTTTGAACGAATCGTGCGGCGCGGTGCAAAAAGAAAATCCTATGGGGGCGGTTAAGTTTCCACTCGTTTCGGAATCTTTCCCGCACCTTTTTCAACGGGGAAATTTTCCATAAAAATGGAGAGAGAGCGCGACCCGGGGCGCGGCTTTCGTAATGAGATAGTCGACTAAAAGGGTTTGGCAGGAAAAAAGAAGACTAATAAGATAGAAAAGCAAAACGATAGAACCTATGAAAAGAAAGGGAACTCTTTTTACCAGAGCATGTCTCCTCTTCATGATCCTATTAGGAAGTGGGAAGGCTGCAGTAATTCTTTGGGAAAGCCCGGTTCTCTTTGTCTTCGAGCTTTCATTCAATTCATCTATCTTATCTATCCCTTTCGCATTACACTTCAAATCATTTTGAGTACCCGTTGAATAATTACACAAATTAGAATCACCTATCTCTTTTTTATTAAACTGAAACTCGTTTTGACGTTGAAACAGTCGACATTTGTTTTCCATCATGAGTAGATCGGCATTGTCAAATGATTTAGCGCTTAGCTACTCTATATAAATAAGTAGCTTCAACCTGCTCTTACAAGAAGAATCTCTTTCTCTTTCTATACTTTATTTACTACGCGCATCGAGAAAGATGATGCACGAGCTACTCTTTCTCTTATATACGCTATTTTAAGTTCGCTTGTGCTGCTTCCTGGGTTAAAGAAAAATCTTTGACTCTCGGCATCAAATCATACAGACGATTTGATGTAAGCAGACGATTCTATGCTGTACGCTTCGCCCCTTTCAAGCGGTATTGGCAATGTATTCAGTTCTTTTGTACCGATGTGAACCTCAACAGGAGACTCTCTTCTTTTTTTCCCTGACATCACAGGGCAAGGGTAGACTTCTTCTCTTCCTTCTACGATTCCTAACTCTGGAGTGAATATAGGTTTAAAAGGAGTCCTCTAGCCCCTTAAGATCTATAACTCAATAGAATTCTCCAGCGGTCCGTAAAGGAATGTTACCTGTTGCCTAGCTTAACTAAAAAAAATACAATAACAATAAGTACTAGATATACGAGTAACACAAGTCTTCGGAGGAAGCGTCTTACCTCGGGAAATCTACTAACAGATGCAGTCTTGGCTCAGTCAATCAATCACTACTTTAACATAATACCATAAAAAAAAGTTACACAACAGAAGGTGCTGCGGGATAAGGAGAATAAGTGCAGGATACAAGTACCAGTGCCATAAAGAAATGTCACGAAAGCCGAGAGCCATCACGCCCGAACCAGCAACCCCTTCTTATGCTGCTTGCAACTCCGAGGTTTCTGATTGACTTAACTTTTTCCATTCCAGGAACAGTCATTGGGAACGGGGGATGCCCCGCACACTCCCACCTTTCAAGAGGTAACTCTTAATCCAGGTAGTCCAGATGGTATGTGAGTTAGAGGCAATGTTCCACAAATGTCTGGTAATAGCCGCCTTATTCCAATCATGAACTCTCTTGAGGCCAAGCCCTCCCTCCTCCCTGCGGTATGGGAGAGTCTGCTATGGAGGCCAGAATCCTAATCTATTCGTTGTAGAAGCTTTAGTTTTATAAATAAGATTCGAAACTATAGTGCTTCAGCGAGAAATCTTGGGCAATAGGCACAAGCATGAAAATGAGAGCCTGAGGGCAATCTATTTCTTCGAGCGCACCTTCTTTTATATTCAATTCATACGAGCTCATTCCTAGCCCTTTGGCTTTCAAGAAGGGAGAAGGGTGCATCCTTTTGAAACTGATCAAGTCCACTTCGTCGATATCGGTTCTCGGTCAACTAAACTACGTTGACCCTTATAATATGGCAATTCTTCAATCATTACATTTTTAGGATGACTTTTTACTAAGTATGTTCCTCACTCCTTCTTGTCGAAAACCCTAGACTAGAATATGGAGTACTGGGGACTTGCAGAGAAACGCCCTCCCATTATGTAGACTTACAAAACTTTCCCACTCGGTCAGACTTGCTAATGTAATGGATTAGAATTCCTCTAATTGAGCCACCCTAGTCCTTTTCAGGTATAATCCGGCACAGGAGATCTCAAAGCTACAACTAACCTCACGAAGATCAGTAAAAGATTAGAATTCCGCGGCTCTACTTTCTATAAAATGGCTCGATCCGGATGACCCGACAGGCCGAGCACGTCAACAACTTAATCACGACTTTGTGACCGGGGAAACAAGAGCTAGACTTCAGCAAAGGTCCCACAGCTTTCTTAAACGGGAACCCTGATCTAGACACAGTAGGATCAATTGAGTTAGCAAATCTAATGTGCGTACAAGCATCTTTTTCCTTTCATTTTTTAAATTGCACTATTTAAATATAAAATAACGTACAATAATATTTTCTTCCTGAAACACTAACCCGGCCAAGACTCACCAATAAGGTAACTCCGCCGTGTGTTTTTTGGATCAAATCCGGTGACAATTCTCCACTCATGTCCTTCCAGAGCTGGGTAAGTGATCTTCAAGGGCATCTCCCCGATCCATTCTTCCCAGCGCTCCTCAATCAGATCCATAACTGCTGTTGCTTGTGCAAGAGTAACTAGAGAACTTCAAATTGCAATGCAGTTGTCAACTAAGAAACACCGGAAGTCCATGCGAGCCGGGCTGACATTAACCAATCAGATACCCTCCTCGAAAGGGCCTGAAATCAAACACCCAGTCAGGGATAGAGTCGAGAATGACATTAAAATTTAACAACTGTGTGGGAGTACTACTTCGTTTTGTAAGGGTATAGTTTCTTTAATTGAGTGAAGCCAGTAGTCTTTCTGAATGTGATAGCTGATAACAGTGATTATTCGCTCGATCAACTCTTGCCATCACGCTCTGGCTTTAGCATCTGCCGAGCACATCTAACCGCAAATAGAAAACAGTGCCTGGATTTCAATTGGATACCCTTATTCTCTGTTCCAGGTACAAGTCAAGTTGAATTTACAAATTCGAATTCAGTGTGAGAAGTATTCAAATCCATAAATTCACTACGGCCGCCCTAAATTTGAGACTTTTGAAAACTGCAAATAGTAAACTGAAACTATCAATCATATTAATATTACATCCATCTCCACATAGAAGTGTTGGAAAAGAAGGCTATCTGAGAGGCAGAGGTTTACTATAAACTTCATCTCTCTCTGGACCTCAGGGAGTTTTTCCAGAGCTGAATTGCGCGTGCACTTCTGCCAGATCAGAATCACGTGTGTACTTGGTGTATAACCTCAGCAGTATCTTCCATCAGAACCCCAAATAGGCAACTAATATGTCCTTTATACTTTGCTTCAAATGGCCGAACACTCACAAATAGGTGGAAACCCTGCTTAAGCTGGTTGTACTTGTCAGTTCGTTCAATTCACACAGGCAGGGTGATTGAGGTGCGTGCTTCGCAAGTTTTTTAGTTTCTTCACACAACAAAGGCATGATAGTACTGTACTCAACTGCTCGTGCCGTATGGCGAGATTCTTCTACATTCTATATCTATAATATGTTCATTCATACCAATATACCTGCCAAAACAAACCAACACATTATCAACCCTTTCCCGGTCATCAATCCTGCAACACCAAATTACTCTCCGCCCTCTGCTCGGCAACGCAATTCCCATGCTCACAGCCAGTTAGAGCACCAAAATCCACCCCCGTCTTTCTCTTAAAACTCACCTCACTCTCGTAAATGTCCTTCCGCGTGACGTGGATGATCCGCCGAATCCATTCCCCGATTGACCGCCTCTTAATCCTGTGTGCTCTTTTTCCCGCCCCCGCAGTCCAGCCCGAAGGAGGGATGTGAAAGACTTCCAAATGAGGGCGAGCAGGTCTGGAATCTCCACAACCCCGGTCCGGCCATCGATCCGGAGGTGGAAAGTTCCACATAGAATTAGAATATCCGACATCTAGAACAGCCCTCAAAAGGCTCTCAAACAAGCCCCGCAAAATGAAATCTTCATCTTCTCGAAAAGGCCACTAAAGTTGCTTGCCTAGAAGCCCCAGCCCAGCTGAGCGAAATTTGGTATGATCATACTAGAGCGGGGGAAAAATCCGTTCATGGATGGAGGAATGCGACTTACGTGAATAGTGTCTCTTCAGAAACCCCCGAGTGGGGCCCTTTCCGTTGTGAATTGTCCTAAATTCCCTGCGGTCTCTGCCCCTGCTTGCTGTTAAAGGTTCATTTCATCAAGCCTCTAAGGCAAGAAGTATTTCATCCCGATGGGGTACGCTAGATCAAATCAAATGCGATTTAAGCAAGGACACCCCCAATAGAGAGAATTAGTAGTTGAGGTTAGGATTGACGAAATGTTAACTTTCTTATTTTTTTCTTTATTATTAGCCTTTCCATAGGAAGTCTATTAGGGAGTTAAGGATTGTGCAGATATAACTAACTCAGAGCATTACTCACTCTGAGCAAGGCTCGATCAGGAGTATAGGAAAAAGTCTGAATAGAGTGTACTCACTGAATGAAGATAGTACTCTAGTAGCTCCCTTACGGTTGTTAGGATAGCAGGGGTTCTTATCCCCGAAGCGGATCCGTCTTTCTAAAAAAGGATCTATGTAATAAGAATATTTAAATTTGGTTGTATCAGAGAAATTTGTATGTCTTTGTTTCAGAGAAAAAAGTATGGATTCACGACTCGAGTCCTTAACTCCTTGTTGTTCCGTTAAGAGAGGAAGGGTCTTGCTGTTACGAACAAAGGCAACTATAAATTATGTAAGATACGAAATAGCACCTCCCTCTCGCCCGTGTGATTCATCTCTTCCGCTCCCCCATTTGTGATATAAAAATGTGGATAAGGCGTATAACCAAGCCCTTATTGTGTTTTTAAGGACACCCGACCCGAACCATCGATAGAGGAACATGCGATATAAGCAAAGATGAATGCTGAAATCTGTAATAGCAAAGAAGAAGCGATTTAAGTGAACAATATCTAACTAAGATTTCTTTTTGCTTTGGGGCTTGAAAGCCCTGCCAGTGTGAAAGAAAGCGGAAGGGGAAACAGCTTATGCGGAAAGAGAAAGAAAGATATGGGGAAGGCCAAGATCGAGGGAATATGGAAGATTGAAATCTCAGTAGTGGGAGTTCGTGGATGCCCAAATCGGTCCACGAACTCCAATGCTATTCCCTTTCCTTCTTTAGCCAGAAGCTCTGTTCACCCTATCGAAGAAGAGGCTCTTTCAATGGCTCGGTCAATATGATCCAATTGCTTATATAAACGGATCCATCAACGAAGAAAGCGGGTCCGATCCGAACCCACCTTCACCTTCACCCAAGAAGAGATCTCCTTCCCTACGGAGACGGAGCTGACTGGGGCTTGCGCCTTTCCTTAGCCCTGCCTTTCATGACTAAATATCTCTCCAGCCGGTCGGTTGGAGTTGGATTGAATCGACTTCGTCTTCTTCCCTTAAATGAATCCCGTTCAAGCTGTGATAAGAGGACGTTTCCGTACCCCTTACCTTACTCAAGAAAGAAAGTCATGCTGATCAGTAGTAGTGTCTAAGAGGAAGGAAGGGTTGGCGCTTTGAGCTACCTATTTAAAGTGATCAAATTCGAAACTTAGCTTCTCACGTTGCCATAGATTCTCCGTTTCATAGGAAGAAAGCAGTCGGCTTTGCCCAAGTTGTAATGACTGAGCTTTCTCCCTGTCGATGAATCATGCTTCGAACACCTAGACCAGCCGACGCTTAGTCACGTCTGCGCGCGATGTGAACCCGCCTTCCTTACCTTAATCAATAGATAGGTTTAGTCAAGCCAGCCGTTGAGATCGTTATTTCGTATAGATAGTGAGTAAAGCGAGATGGAGAAAGAAAAGATCTTGCTTGCCCCATCAAAGAAGGAATTTCTTCGAGCTTCGAAAGAAGAACCCTTCTTTGAATCAGCAATTGATCAAACTTCCTGCTTGCTATTCCATTTCTACGGCTCAAAGCTCGAACTAAAGCCAATTCCGATTCAATCTAGAAAGAGTTACAGGCTTACATAGTACTAAACCAACAATCGAATGGGTACCGCCCAGGGGGAAGCCCCTTCCCTGTCCGGATATGGGCTTATGTAGTTCATTCAAATCAAGGGAAGGGTCAAGGTCAGTCTTTTATTATTCCTTTTGCCCCGCGCTTGACTGCTACCCTTTGCCTGTTCCCTCGGGAAGACCACACCAAAGAATAAAGGCAAGACAGATAGGGTTGAAAGAGATTATTCAAGTTAAGCCACAGACTTCTCCTCAGCCGTGCATTAATAAGAGAGGCAGTCTAGCCCTACTATAACACAATCTTTCTTTCTCGCCTCATTCTGTACTTGGACTTTCTTTCTTGTACCCGGAACACTTCACACAAACCCAATCCCCTTGGACTAAGAGCTAACCCTGAATCAAAAGAAATCCACTGGCGTATGGGCGCATACCTTGAATCTAGCCCGAACTGAGGACGTTGGAGCCCGAGCGGGATGGTCCCGTCTTCGCTGTTCTATCGGAATTGGAACCAGAACCCCGTTCTAAAATCAGGGGATTGGCTCACGTTTTCACTAATCAAGATCCATTTCGAGCCTTTTCCTGACGAAATCGATAACTAGCGGATAATGCCCAGTGCGGCGAAGGAAAGGCAATCCTCCGAGCAACTTCTTTCTATCTGTATAAGTGATTTATGAGAGCTGCGGCTGCGGAGGATGTGAACCGATCGTACGGAGCTGCCTATGCCCTTTCTTTGGGCTTGTTTTGCCTATGAAAATGGAAAAGTCAAACAAAGGGTAATCTTCCCTCTCGCTTGTGCCTACGCCCTTATGAATGCCGGATCGTGAGGATCTTACTTTATCGATATCGAAGCCAACCCTGGAGCTCAATAGACTCTCTCCCTACCCGAGTCAACTTGCTTACTAGCCGCCCTGCCAGCTTGCAACAGCCGATTGGGAGTAGTTGCTTTCCTACATGGACATATTAAGCACCGTAGTACGCTCTTCTTTCTTTTTCCTGGATAAGGTTGGGAACGGTTGACGAGACTCTTACTGGCGGGCCGGAGACAGAGATATCGAAAGCGTGCAGTGATGAGGTATACTTAGTTGACTAAACCCCTGTTCGGATGCCTGAACTGCTGTTAACTAGAAAGAGAATGACCTATCCGGCTTGAAAGCAGAGCATTTCGTTGACCGATCAAAGCCTATTTTTGAATTTCAAGTTTTCAAATAGAAATTCTTGAAAAGGCCAATTTGCATGGTAAGAATTCTCATTTCTTCTATATGCAACGATAAAATGGCTCTTTCTCAAATGCCTTTTTTGGTTTAGAACCCAGCCGTAGAATCGAAATTGGATCGATTGGCCTGAACCCTACTTCTGTTTCACTGCTCGGGTTATCCTGAAGCTGCTAACCTGTCCCCTTCGACTGAAAGACGGAATTGTTTCACCGCGCTCTACTACGGGGATGAGAAGGATGGCCTCTTCTGTTCTGTCTTCTTCGTACCCTATTTCCTAGTCCTTTGGTTATCCGGGGATAACAACCGCTTATGCGGCCACTCCTTCTGAGGAGGCCCTATTGGCCCATTACTTGTTCTACGAGGAGGACCCTGACGTAGTCAGGTTTGTCTACGAGGAACTTCAAAGAGCAGCCACACTTGGAGCCTACGACGAAGCACTGCGTATGTTTCTTAAGCCGGTTATGCTTCTTTCTTATCCTCTCCTAGCTGCCAGTATTCCTATCCTATTGGAATCACATCAATAGAAGAAGAAACTAACCTTAAGAGCTTTCAGAAAATAAAAGGAGTCTTTTAGCAATCCTGGTTGATGCAATAAGAGAAAAGAACCTAGGAACGAGCAAGTAAGATTTGAATCCCCAACGACAAGCGAACGGGCATTTTCGGGGACTAGCCCGCTTCCCGACCTATTTGACTCTCTGGCCGCAGTTATTTAGGTGGTATCCCGAGATTGAAGAGATCTAATTCCTCCCGGAAACACACGAAACAAAGATATGCACTAGGTAAATAGAAATGGAAAAGAGATGTTTCCATTTCATCAAAATCATAAGCTTTTTCTACATCCATATGATCTACTAAAGTAGATCGGGATTGCCCATATAATGAAAGCAGATCTTGGTCCATGGAGTCCCAAGAAGGTAAGAACTCCAACCTGTCTGATGCTTCTTCGGCCAAATACGATATACAAGTGGGACCTGCACTATGAGCAAGCTGTGCGAAAAACCGCTTCTTTTTTCCGGTTTGGCAACAACTTGGGCTAAATGGGGTTCTACCGGGAAACCATGGATTTTTTAGTTTTCGCCATTGGTTACTGGTCGAGCCACTGGAATGGAATGAGATAAGAATCTCTGGGGATCTTTCCTCTCCACTTACTCGTAACAGGCTTTCCCTCTGTAGAAGACTTCTTCCGAATGGCATAATTGTCTGATTTATTCCTCGATCTTAAAAGAAGACTGACTCCTCCTTCTCCTCTTTCATCGTCGTTGGTCCTTCTTTCACTAATGATCTAATGATCTCACCATTTTTTAGTAGTTCGCGCGAGTCCTTTCTATCGCCTTTTCACTCTCAAGGCAACCTTCCCCTTTCTCGATGCTTTTTGGGGGTGACTCACCAACCCAGTGATCGATGGCAGAATGCTAAGAACAAATAAAAGTCAATGGAGAACTACCAAATCCAATGACTTCTCTCTTTACCTCTTTTCATATGTTCCTAAATGGGTGTGCACCCCCATGGGCCGGCCTCCCGTTCTCTTATGCAGCATTTATTAGCTTAGCTGAGTTGGGTGGATCGTGCAATAAGCCTCTCTCGACCCTACCTTTCTCATACGTCTTTATGAGAGCCTCTCGCCTTTCGAGATCCGGCCACTCAGTCAGATCTTCTTATTTGCTTGCTTTGATTAGGCTTCCTTTAACGGATTTGATCGGCATTTCGTGCCTGCAGCCCTGCTGAATTCGACCTTTTATCAGGGTAGCGTAGTAAGGTTAGAGGCGCAACTAGAAGACAATTGCATTGCCTATATTTCTTTTTTTTTTTCTCAATTCGATTGCAGTCTCCGAAGTCCTTCTTGATCGATGGTCCCCATTAGCATTAGTGCCAATTAGCAGCCGCTCTTTTTGGAAGGCGAGGTACTCATGTGTGGTCGCGGATTCCACGGTAGCAGTAGTTCTCGCTCTACATTAGGAGCACGGGGGCTCTATCTATCTAAAGGAGGTGCGGACCCCTTCCATAGTACGATACGATGCAGTTGAAAAACGTAAGACCAACCCTTACGTTTTCTTGCTTTTCTTTGTTGAACCCTCTACGGTCTACCCTCTTTATCGATATCCTAATTCTAGCGTTCGTTAGCAGAAGTAGAGATAGGGGGAGATAGGATTTTTTTTCAACATTTATGTGAAAATGACAGAAGCCGCTATAAAGGGAAGAAGCACATCCTGCACCTTCACCTGCGAAGCGCTACGCTCCCAAGTCTACGGTTCTGAAACCGGAGTGGCTATAGGTTTGAAAGGGGTCCTCTAGCCAGAACTATAACTCAACAGAATTCTCCAGCCGTCCGTAAAGGAATGTTACTCTGATTGGTAATGTTGGCGATGCCTCAGGACGGATCTAGCGCTAAGAAAGTCGGAAGGAGGTTTTCCAGCGGGCAGCCTTCCTGAAAGCATTTCCTAAATGCGAGAGACAGATGACCGGCGGAATTGCATTCATTCATAGGTATCCTATCTCTCGGTTATAAAGAAGAATTATGATACATGAAGTTGTCTAAAGGAAAGAGATTCATATGCCTCTCTGGTTCCTAAGGCGTAACCACGCAATCTTTAGGTGGCGCGATTGTAATTGGTTTTTGCCCAGACATGTAAAAAAAACCTATTACTATAAAAAACCTATTACTATAAGGTGGCACTCTTTAGGGCAAGTTATGCCTGGACGAAGGTTTCATCAAGGTGTGAGACTTTATTGTTCATATAAATCTTTTGCTTCGCTAACCAGGAAAGAGAGTTAAAGAAAGATAGAATCTCTATGTGGTTTGATCAATATAATTCGAAGAGCGAAGTTACATATTGGATCTTGCGCTTTGAGAGCAAGCACGAATACAAGCACGTTAATCAATAGTTTATATACGGGGAGGGTTAGTGACCCAATGTATGTGCGCTGAGGAATAGAGTACGGATTATCCGCTCTGATTGGAATGCTAAAAAGAACTTCCCGAAGGGTAGAAGGACTAATTCAGTCTATTAGGCCTGGGAAGATAATTACATTGAAACAATCGCCATATAGGTTATAAAAGAATCTCTTTTTTCACAATCGAAAGCAAGCAAGACGCGAATAGACCGGGGATAATACTTCATTGAAGTCTACACACGAGGAATTTATGATTCAAAGGCCATTTGAAACTAGCAGAGACCGCTGAAACTCGTGTTTTAATGCCATAGTACTGCTGTATGTAGTAAGGACTTTACCTGAATACATTGATAGAGGCATATTCATATTTATCCCTATAGCCTCAATATCAGATATTAAATTAACAGAAGAAGTAAGTAAACTAGCTACCCTTATGAATACAGATGACTTTAATGCTGATGTATTAGTAAGAGTAGGGGAAGGCAAGTGCCGTGGCATGGAACTTCTTTTCTTCTTTCGCCATAGAGGAAGGATATTATATTAATAATATAATAATATTCTAATTACTAATTAATAGAAAGATTTTTTTTTCTCAATTTTTTCTTCTATCAATAATAACATATTTATAATAATAATAAACTCAATTTATTAATAACTCAATCAAAATAAATACAATTATCCCCAAAATAAAATGTTTGTTATGCTTAATATATTTAGTTTAATCTATATCTACCTTAATTTTGCTCTTTTTTCCAGTAATTTTTTCGTCGCCAAATTGCCTGAAGCCTACGCTTTTTTGAATCCAATTGTAGATATTATGCCAGTAATACCTCTGTTCTTTTTTCTCTTAGCCTTTGTTTGGCAAGCTGCTGTAAGTTTTCGATGATATTTTTAATAAAGTCCCAGATAAATTCATGATTTATTTGAAAAAAAAGAAAAACACTTGCTTGTTATTGCGATTAAAAATAAATAAAAAACTATATCAATTTCTATGATATAGAATCAAATGATATCGAATCAAAGTGCCGTTTCTTTCTTAGTTAGTCCTTTTATTCCAGTTTTAATAATAAATAAGGGAACTGTCGTTTCTTGACACAATCCATTTTTGTGTTATGGCTTAAGTTCGAGACGTATAGGTCAAAAACCTCGGGCAAAAAAACACTTGGTATTTAGTTATTTAAATTAAATGAATCCTCTTTCCCTAATCTCATTAGGTCCTCTGATACAACACGTAAACGCTCTAGTTTTCATGATTTTTTTCTGATCCTTTATTTTACTTTTGATTAGGGTCGACAAAAGGTCCATTTATATACAATAATCGGATTGTAGCGGGTATAGTTTAGTGGTAAAAGTGTGATTCGTTCTATAACCCCCTATATAGTTAAAGGGTCTTTCGGTTTGATTAATATTCATATATTCATTCCGAACAAAAACTTTAGTTCTTAAAAGGATTGAATCCTTTACCTCTCAATGAAAAATTCGAGGAAGAGTATACATTCTCGTGATTTGTATCCAAGAATCAATTTTAAATTGAAAAATTGGATTATGAGATTACGAAACATAATTTTTTTTTTATTGGATCAATACTTCCAATTGAATGAGTATGAGTAAAGGACCCATGGATAAAGATAAAAAGTGTATTTCTAATCGTAACTAAATCTTCAATTTTCAATTTATAAAATTGAAAATTTATATAGGGGAAATTGAAGCAAAACAGCTATTAAACAATGTCTTTGGTTTACTAAAGACATCGAAAAATTGTTTTAGCTCGGTGGAAACAAAACGCTTTTCCTAAGGATTCTTTCAATATAGAAGTAGAGAACGAAGTAACTAGAAAGATTGTTAGAATATAACCCTCTTTTTTTCTATAGGGATCGTCTAGAAAGCGGGTTGTTCTGAATAGATTCAGACAGCAAAGCTGACATAGACGTTATGGGTCGGATTCTTTTATTTCGTTCATGTCTGAATCTGGGAATTTATCCATCTTCCATAAAGGAGCCGAATGAAACCAAAGTTTCACGTTCAGTTTTGAATTAGAGACGTTAAAAATGATGAATCAACGTCGACTATAACCCCTAGCCTTCCAAGCTAACGATGCGGGTTCGATTCCCGCTACCCGCTTTTACTTTAATCGTTAGAATATTCTAAAATTCGAAAAATGAAATTTTTTTTTTATTAAATAAAAAAATTGAATGAATCGAATTAATGTAATGCATAATTGACTTGAATACTAAATTCTTGAAATTCTTTCAACTATTTTTCCGAACAAGAAATATGAAAATTGGAGTGAAAAGCGTCCATTGTCTAATGGATAGGACAGAGGTCTTCTAAACCTTTGGTATAGGTTCAAATCCTATTGGACGCAGTTTATTCCCATATGTATATATTTTTTTAATATTTCTATAATCACGAAATAAGAAAGATATTTTGAATAAGAGACGCTCCTATTACATATTAATTATTTCTTTAATCTATAGATTAAAGAAATAATTAATATGTAATTTCTACAATTTCTTATAGAATTTGAAATTCGATTTCAAATTATAGAAATGCAATTGTAAATTAATATACAATTATACAATATAGTAACAGTATATATATATTAATAGTAAAATATATACTATAATAGTATAATATATACTCTTTTTATTATTATTATAGAATATATAGAATAAAATATAGATAGATAATTCTATATCTATATAATAAATATCGTATCGAGTTTAAAGATTTTCGTTTTTATATTAAGGATAGCTTATTATAAATTAATACGTTTTTTTAAGTTATTTATTAAATTTAGAATTGATACTAAATAATAAAGTTTATTAGAAACTATAATATAAAGTCATAATAGAAAAGTATATTCTAAACTAAAGATTATACAGAAAGATTCTAATTACTAATTAATAGAAAGATTGATGAAGATTCAAAGTAATAACTTTCTTTATACAAGTAGAAAACGTTCCATCTGGTCGCTTCTTTCAACTACTGGTGGTAAGGCAATCTAACCTCGGAACTCAAACTCTTCCTTCCAGTGCTTTAATTAAGAGTTCAAAGAGTAACCTAGTGAAGTTCATCCAGGTGGAAGCTGCTCTCTTGTTGTCTCCTGCTCTGTCTAATGAAGATGACTTCCCTTGCCACAAACAAAGCAACCCCGGGGGGAGCAGGCAACTCTTTCTTCTGTGAGTTCCCCTCTTCTCTCTCTAAAAGTCCGTCAGGGTTGGGAGCCGTAGATGTCTTCTTGTTCATTAGTCCCCTCTGTCTGTTGTTAAATCCATAGAATGAGATAAGAATGAGACTCTTGTAAGAAAGAAGGGCCCGCTAGCAAGGTTGACTCTTGGGAGGGAATAAAGCTATAGGTTTGAATCTCCTACGTCCACCTTCTTCTGCAGCTATCGGATCTCCGACCGCTGGTACCAAATCTGGTAACAAATTAAGAAATAATAGGCGGCTTGACCCCGAAAGAAATAAGTAGGCGTCTTTGGTTCTTCCCCTGAGTGACGGAGGAATCCAAGGTCCGGCCATAGCCATTGGTATAATAAGGTCTGGAAGCACCTTCTCGCCCACCTTTGTTGATGTCCTCCATTCTCTGTGCTCCTAGCTGCCTAAGGTCTTTTGCCTGGGCTTCCTATCTAAAGTAATTGAGAAGAGCGGAGTAGGAGGGATTCTCGTAGCTCGGTTGGGATTTAGGATTTCCCGTAATTGCCTGTTAGCTCCTGAAGTCTGGTTGCTTTGCCTCCCGTTTGGCCTATTAGCCTATGTAGCGATACCCGGGCCTTGCATAAAGTCCGGAATAGAGTCCGGCGTTTCCCTGAGGTATCTCCTTTGTTGCAGCATGGGATTGCCCACTCAATAAGGTTTATTTTTCTTTCCTGCCCTATTTCTTATCTTATATGTAGTGATGTGCCTTTGTTCTTCTTTCTCGTGGATCCCGTTTAAAGTAGGTCTTTTGGTTTTGTTAGGATTAATTGCCCGGACACCTTCCTTGTACTGAAAGGTGAGAGAAGGGGTTCACAAAGACAAGGCTTCGGTTCTTCGTCGATTCAAGTGATAAAGTCAGTGACATCGAAGACGTATAAGGTAGTCGAGTATGGCTAGGAGCAAACTACCTCTTTATAGTAGTAACCTGAAAGCAGCCGTACTTGAATAAGCAATTTTATAGATGGAGAGATTTCCCTACATGAAAGTCAGGGGCATAAAAGTGTATTAGATATAGGCTGACGAATAGGGTCTATGAACAAAGACCATAGTCGACTGCTCGTCCTCATGGTATGATAACTAAAAGGTAAATACAAGTTGATCTTCCCAAGTAGCAAGTGTTATTGGATCTACGATGTCAGTTGGGAAAAGGTGTCCCTTCTCTGTGTTTACAATGTGCCCAATGTTATAAGGATGTTGCTACGGATTGAACGTTGATTTAGTTAAGGCCCAAGTTTAAGAGGCGAGTTAGCGAAGGGCTCTGCACAAGGAGAGGCATTATTATCGCTTAGCGCTTGTGCTAAGGAAGCGAAAGCTGGTTTTTTTTATCTATAGATAAGTCTGACAAAAGCTCATCTATAGGCAAGGAGCTATCACCCCTCCTTCTAAGTTTGAGCTGCTAGACCTATTCGCGAGAGTTTCACTTGCTTAGGCTTCCTCTTGGCTTTCTTCAGGCACCGGAATAGCATATAGATGTATTATAGCTCTTGCTTTGCTTCATCCTCTCCCCTTGTAGGTTGAGTTGACCCAGAAAGGTATATATTTTAGGAAGGCTTCATTACCATCCGTTTCAACATGTCGAGGTATCTTCAGAAAAGGTTATTTCTTGGATAGTAACTAGTTCTGTTCTTTCAGAACCTTCCCTCTTTTTTAGTAGTTGAGAAGCTTCCGGAGCCTCAAGATGAGTTTGAGTTACAGGGTTGAGTGAGATACATTACATATGATTTTAAGCAACGAGCGAAAGCAGCGGAAAGACTTCTCCTTTTGCTTTGCACCGCCCATTTAGTCGTCTACTAAATAATATATATGCTCCTGGAACTCTGGCTACCTTGTACGTAAGACTAAAGATATTGTATCTTGAGAGGTGGATAGATAGGACTACTATATTAAATTAACAGAAGAAGTAAGTAAACTAGCCTTATTCCGTACCCCGCGAACTTATGAATACAGATGACTTTAATCCTGATATATCCACTTAGTCTTCTAGATATGGGGCTAAGAAGAGGAAGCAAAGACCTTCCACACGACAGCTCTTCTTTCCGTAACTGTAAACAGCTTATTCAACAACTCTCTAATCAGTTTGGCTGTAATAACTGGTAAGGTTAGTACGGACCCTTTTCAAAGGTCACTAGAGTGGCTCCCTTGGATTACTTTGCATCCTTCCGCACTCGGAGATAGCCTTTTAGATCTTATTGGCTTAAGCAGACCATTCGTGAGCAGATAAGATCAAAGAAAGCAACCATGCATACTAAAAGAATAGGACAAAGAAGTTACATATAATACTAATATAAGAGGAAGCTGGTATTCAATTAGCTAGAGAGGGAGACAGGGCTAAGGCAGATGCCAGTCTAATCTTCCGCTTGTGCACATGAAGAAGAAAAGGAAGAAGGAGCTGTTGAGTCAGATGTGGCATTAGACAGTTTTTTTCAAATAGGTTATTCTCGAAGTGGTCATTAGTAAGCCAAGGAACTTATTGACCCAAGGCAAAGAGTCCGTTCATGGTATAAGTCCTTTCCTTTCCACTAAGAATGCCTAAAACGATTGGAACTAGGGAAAAAAAGATTAAGCCTATAGTATCCCAATAAAATGGCACATTGTCATTCATCTTCTTCTCAAAGCCGGGGGCTACTAGTGAAGATGCCCAGAGTACAGCGCAACTTAGACCTTAATGGACGAGAGGCACTTTCAAACTCCTAGTGTGCAAGGCTACGTACCTATCTCCTTCTCACTGAAAGTATGTAGCTCGTAAGTCAGAAATCTTCCGCATAGAACCTGCTTCGTACTTTCCAGCCTCTCTCGCTCCTTTTATGTAGCTCGTTCTCTAAACGACCTGTGACTATCGGTAGAGTCCAAAACATCCATCCCCTATCGGTGGAGCTACTGCGTTCCTCTCGTTCCAAGTATGTAACTCGTTCCAGCACTACATACCGTAACCGTAACAACTACTCATACGAGTGACTTCTTCCCCTCTCTAACTCCTAGCTCCTAGCTGCTTCTAAGCTTCTAGCTCCTAACAGAAAAGGTAGTCTACTTGACTCTGAAAAAAAAGAAGGCTTGACTTACTCTTTCAACCGACGGGAGTTAAACCCAAGTTCTAACACGGTAGTTAAAACGGATAAAAGAACCGAGTAAGTCTGTGTTCAGTGACCCCCATAAGGGTATGAGTTCACTCAGCTTCAACTACTAAAAAGAAGAAAGGAGAGAAATTACTCTTTCAAGCAATAGCTAAGTGGAAATATATCCTTTTTCTAATACAGTTACATTGCTCCAGCACGGGTTCCCTAGCAGGGGGTAAGCAAGTCAGTCAATCCGGTGAATAGCTTTCAGTCTCTCTTTTGGGAGCTCTCCGCTCTTCAGCTTTTCTTTCTTCCGGCATCACTTTATCGATTTCAGTATTACTTTATATCGGGAATGAACTAAGCTGATTGCATTAGCATTAGTTAGCCACGGAACTATTCTAGCCATTATTCTTGGTTCAGAAGGTGTATCACACACTTGGTGTTAAAGTGCTTGCCTGATCTTTTGTTTCTGTGTTAAAGCGCATAGATATAACATTTCCGAACGGGAAGGTTCTTTATTGATGGAGTTTTCCCTCTACTATTCAACCATTCATTCTTATTGAATCTCTTCTGCATCGACATTCATTGAATCAGGATATTCCGAGAAAGTGGTCTCTCTGGCCACAGACTGAACATCATCCTATTCTTGCTGAAGCAGATGCTTCCAGATCTAGACATAAACTACAGCTAAAGTGGCCCTCGGAGTAATCCTGTCTTGAAGCGGTTCAAAAGATCAACTCTATAGGGTTGTTCCAAAAGCTTAGCCGATGACTCTCTCTTTAATGGATTCCGTGAAGATCTATTTTGTAAGGCTCAGCTTTCTACAGACAGAGGATTGTTTTGAGTCTTATGTTCTGATGGTATCCATTAGCTGAGATGTCAAGCCTACGCCTTTGTCTATTACACGATAATAATTACTAGAATGAAGATGATTCGAGCTGGAGTAAGAGCTACCCCACAGCATATTACTAGCTTCTTGGCATATAGATCACGGCTGAACGCGGAGATCTTAATGGGGGGGTACCTAGCCCCAGGATGCCCCCTCAGCGCCCTATCATCTAACATGGTAGACAGGTGAACTGGGGAGATCCAATTAGCCCTGCGTAAACGACCCATTCCGATAGCTAGTCATTACACTTCGGAGCATTAGTTTTGCTTGTGAGGTCTCAAACTAAGAGGGACCCAGATGCGAAGGCCGCTGGCAAACGTCCTGTAGGGATACGCTCTACCATAAAGTTTTCACTTCACTTTCTCGACCACTAAAAAGATAAAGAGGGCTTAGATTGAAATTAAATTTGAGATTGAGTTGCCGCTAAAGGAGCTCGGTAAGGTTGATTGGGGGCTGGCGTTGGTGATCTTAGGTCGAAGTACTTTTTTTTCCCTCGATCTGTCTTCGTTGGGTTTTCCCTCTCTCATAATGTCGTGAGAGGCTTTCTCCCCTTCTGTGCAGCCTGACTCTAATTTCGTAAATAGAATAGAATTGGCTTCGATTCTCCTGTCGCGAGAAGGCGAGGTGGCGCCC